ACAAACTCTTTTTTTTTGAGGATCCGCTGTAATAATGAGAAAGATTACTGCATATGCGCACAAATCGGTCGATAATATCAGAATCCGACGAATCGGCCCAGGTCGACTTACTAATGGGATGTCCTAATGCGTTACAAAATTTCGATTTTGCCAATGATCCAATCAGAGGAATAATTGGAACTATTGTATCGAGTTTCTTCTTAGCATTATCTATTATAAATGACTTTTCCAGCATCTGATTCCGTACCACTAAAGGATTTAGTCGCACACTTGAAAGATAGCCCCAAAAGTTGAGAGAATGCTTGGATAATTGGTTTATATAAACCCTTTCCGGTTGAGACCACGCATAAAAATGACATTGACATAAATTGACAAGGTAATATTTCCATTTATTCATCAGAAGAGGCGTATCTTTTGAAACCAAAATGGATTTTCCTTGATATCTAACGTAATGCATGAAAGGATCTTTCAATAACCATAGGATGGCCTGAAAATCATTAGCAAAGACTTTTGCAAGATGGTCCATTTTTCCATAGAAATACATTCGTTCAAAAAGAATCCGAGAGGATGTTGATCGTAAATGAGAAGATTGGTTACGAAGAAAAAGAAAGATGGATTCGTATTCACATACATGAGAATTATATAGGAAGAAGAATAATCTTGGGTTACTCTTTGAAAAAAAGGAAATAGATTTCTTTGGAGTAATAAGACTGTTCCAATTACAATACTCGTGGAGAAAGAACCGTAATAAATGCAAAGAAGAGGCATCTTTTGCCCAGTAGCGAAAAATTTGAACCAAGATTTCCAGATGGATAGGGTAGGGTATTAGTACAGCTGACACATAATTTAAATGTGAGAATTTGTCCTCTAAAAAAGGAAATATTGAATGAATTGATCGTAAATTATGAAATTTTACTATTTCTGACCTTTCTAAGGAAGATACTAATCGTAGGGAAAATGGAATTTCCACAATAACTGCAAGTCCCTCCGATATCATTTGAGAATACAAATTCTTGTTGTACCTAAAAAATGTATTTTGGTTAGAATCATTAACGGAAATAATCAAATGATTCTGTTGATACATTCGAGGAATTAAAGATTTTACAATTAGTAAACTAGATTTATTGTCATAACCTACATTTTCCAACAAAATAGATCTATTTAAACCATGATCATGAGCAAGTGCATAAATATACTCCCGAAAGATAAGTGGGTATAGGAAGTAATGTTGCCGAGATTTATCTAGTTTTAAATATCTTTGAAATTCTTCCATTTGAAATTAGATTTGAACCAAAGGTAGGGGATTTATTTTATTTGGTTATCAAATGATACATTTATTTTATTGGGTTATCAAATGATACATAGTACGATACAGTAAAAACAAGGTATTATAGTAAGAAAAGAATAGATACCTCGGAAACAGGTTAAATTCATCAACGGATTCTTTATCTTCTCTTTTTCCATCTAATTGGTTTATGTTCCTTATAGGATAACAAGATAATTAGAAATCTTTTATTTTTTCAAGCCAACCGCTCTTTTGATTTTGGAAAAAAATCTCTTTATCAATATGCCGCTTCTTCTACACATTCATCTCCACCCCATAATGGAGAATAGCTAATAATTAGGACTCGTTAAAAAAAAATAGAAAATCCACTTATGGGAAAAGACTTTCCCGCATCAGGCACTAATAAATTTTTAACGTCTAATTAGATCGGGAAATCAAGCATTCAAATTAAGAACGGAAGCTCGTTGCTTTTTTCCTTATTCGTTATAATAATATTGGGGCCACGGGGCTCTATCCATTTATTTACTCGACCCTATTTTTATTTGAATTTATTTTGTTCCGCGCCAAGAATTCAAACAAGGTTTTGGACCGATCGGGTAAGAATGAAATATTCTCAGAATTCTCCACTGATACGACATGCTGTTTTTTCCATTCATTCCTTTCAGGATCAGTCGTGGTCTTACAAACTCTACCGACGGTATGGACGAATCACTTGCTTCATACAAATGTGTAAAAGATGCTAGCCGCACTTAAAAGCCGAGTACTCTACCGTTGAGTTAGCAACCCAAATAAAATAATTTAGGATGTGTAGATACAATCGGAATCAAATAAATAAAGAGATTTAATTGCACGACACAATCAAAACATTAAATTAGCAAGAAATGAAATATAAAAATTTCTATCTGAACATATAAAAAAAATGAAATTATATATATATATATTTTTTTCAATCAAAAAGACTTCTTGTATCACAGCAAACCCAAGAAACCCATCATTTGAATGAAGTAAAAAACCAAACCTATGGAACGGAGATAAATAGATCCATTTCCCCACGATCAGATTATATTTGTTTGATATACTGTTGTCAATATGAATGTTGATAAAAGAATACAATGAAGAAAACAAAAGAATCAATTAATTCAATTTAAATAGAAAAAAAAAAATAAAACTAAATCTAAAGATAATTTACATAGATACAAAAAAAAAAGGATGTAGATGGAAGAATAAATTAAGGAAAAGGAAGAAGTAGGAAAAAATCTCGAGTTTATTCAATCAATAATCAATATAAGTAGACTAAGAAAGCATAAGTAGACTAAGAAAGCTTAATCCCCCGTTTTTTTTTATTTGTTAATAGTAATAGAGTTGCAACGAAAAGGACTGAAGGTGATGTCAAAATTTTATTTTATATTATTTATATTATATATTTAATATTTATTTATTAATATTTATTTATATTTTATATTTATTTATATTTTATATTATTTATATTATATATTTATTATATATTTAATTATTTATAATTATTTATATTATATATTATTTTTATCTTATTTCTAATTCTAGACCCAATTCCTTCATTTATTCACTTGATGTCTTTTTTCTATCCATTTTAATTTTATATCAATCTTATATCAATTTATATCAATAAAAGTCTATCAATAAAATAGATTTTTGTAGTTATATAACACGGCATTCTATGGTAGAAATAATAAATAGGTATGAATAGAGTAAGAAAAAAAAAAGGGGGGGGAGTAGTAGAGAAAAGGTTATACAAAGTTATATACAAGTCACTCACACCCTCTTTTTTTTTTTATTTCATTAATTTTCTTTGGTTAAGGCAAAGTTCCGTAAAAACCCCCGCCTTCTTTGAAATATCATGAACAGTTCCTGTAGGTTGAGCGCCTTTTTCAAGGAAATATAAAATAACAGAAACATTTAAATAGGTCTGATTCTTTATCGGATCATAAAAACCAACTTTCCGAAGATCTCTTCCTTCTCTTCGGGATCGAACATCAATTGCAACGATTCGATAAATGGCCCATTGGGATAGGTGTAGATAAACAATACCCCCCTTAGAAACGTATAAGAAGTTTTCGCCTCGTACGGCTCGAGAAAAATGATTTGATTCGAAGTTATGTCTCTGTATAGAATTATAATGTCAAATAGCTCCATAAAATCATCAAATCAATTAGACTATGATTTAAGTCCTTTTTTCTTTTTCTTCTTCTTTCCCGAAAAAAGATTTCCCGAAAAAGAAATCATTCGTACCCCCCTAACTCAAGTCGGATAACTCTCAAATAGCTCAAAAGAAAACCTTTAGGCATTTTATTTATTATTTATTGAGTGGTCTCTAACCCCCTTATTTTTGTTTTTCCGTTTTAAAATCTATTTTGATTCTTCATTCTGATCTAGTTGTTGAGACAATTGAAAAGGGTATTTCCTTGTTCCAAAATCCTTTATCTTTGCCTTGAATCATTGGGTTTAGACATTACTTCGGTGATCTTTAATCATTTCAAAATGGCAGCAACATACCATTTTTTTTTTTTTATTTCTTTCTATCAAACAAAGAATCATATGAACGATTGATTTCCGCGTGATACACTTTTTGTTTTGATCGAAAGAGTTTTCCCAATTCCAACAAACTTGACTTTTGTATTTGAAACTTGCTCGAATTTGATCCTTTCTATTTCTATATTATATCGAATATATATTTACATATTTACGAAGTTGTTCCAACTTATTGATTGGCACTAACCCTAGATCCTTGCCCCTGAGAAATGAATCAATACTTTCTACTCGAGCTCCATCATGTATTATTTACATTTTTTCATCCCAACCCAATAAAAAATAAGGGTTCTAATGTGTAACAGACCAAACGATGTCGAGCCAAGAGCACCCTCATTTCTATATAATAGAAAATGGTGGATGTAAGAATCCACAGCGGATCATGTCCTTCAAGTCACACGTTGCTTTCTACCACATCGTTTCAAACGAAGTTTTACCATAACATTCCTTTAGTTTGGAACCGGTATGTAATTGATTCAATTATGGAATCATGAATAGTCATTGGTTCAGTCGGTACATAGTAATCCATACTTTTTACTTCTATATGAATGGGCAGTTGATGAATACGAATAAATAAGTTCTTTTTGAATCTAGATCCTCAAGTGACTCGATAGGATAGATTCACCAATCTTACACTTCTTCGAGTACCAAGGACTCATAAGAAATCATTAAAAAGATTTAATTGAAAAAATGTCTATCTCGATATTATTATTTGAATAAAGTTTTACAGTTTTACAGTAAGGATTGCCTTTTATCATCATAAGAGAGATAAATCCATATTCGGATTCGGATTCGGATTAAAACATCAATGATTTAAGACAAATAGATAGATCGAAAAACGAATCTTTTAATTCAAACTCTTTTGATCTATGTTCCCATCTTTCCTGGATCACACATAGATTAAATTACATCTGCGTGTTATTTGAACTCGATAAAATTTGTGAATATTATTTAGAGAAGAATCATTACAAATAAGAAACAAGAATCACATTTATTATAAACAGAAGATTGTTCAAGAAGGAATTATTCTGATATATAATAATAATAAAATATATAAAATATATAATGGGTAGGCTCTGGGACGGAAGGATTCGAACCTCCGAATAGCGGGACCAAAACCCGTTGCCTTACCGCTTGGCCACGCCCCATTTCTATTTCTATTCGACCCTACTAGACATTAATATTGGTATTGGTTGTTCGTCAATTCCAGTTCAAATATCTATGAAATAGATTAGATTGTTGCTAGGATTTTGATCCGTGTAGATATAGAATTAGAATGAAACTGAATTTATTGATCATAATATATAATTCAATTAAGATATTGTATGAAAGTATGATTTCCTCTATTCTTTTTTGATTTGAGAATTGAAGAATTTTTGATTGGGTGAGTTTCAAAAGAAGGGTTTTTTGGTCTACCTTACTTTATTCATTTTTATATCAATAATATATTAATAACTAATATATTAATAACTCAATCAAAATATAATATTAATAACTCAATCAAAATATAATTAGCTTCATTCAAGAACAAAATGTTTGTTATGCTTAATATCTTTAGTATGGTCTGTATCTGTCTTAATTCTGCCTTTTATTCAAGCAGTCTTTTCTTCGCCAAATTGCCCGAGGCCTACGCTTTTTTGAATCCAATCGTGGATGTTATGCCAGTAATCCCTGTGCTCTTTTTTCTCTTAGCTTTTGTTTGGCAAGCTGCTGTAAGTTTTCGATGAGATCTTTAATACTGTCCTAGAAAAATTCACGACCTATTCGAGCAAAAAAAAATTCTAACAATTGATAAGATCAGATAAGTCTTACAGTATGAACCCTCAATTCAAACATTGAAATTCTTGTATAGCTGCGATAAATCTGGATCACCTCATTTCCTCATTCTGGCCTTTTTTTCCCTTCCATTGAAAAAACCCTATTAGAGTCCCCCACAATATCTAATTGTGGGTATGAAAGAAAATTTTTGGTAATGAACGACTCGACTCTTATTACAAATGAATTTCTGAACATTCTTTTCTATTTCTAGAAATCACTTCATTTCTTGGTGTCAAAATAGGATATGTGGTATAAAAATAGGGAATCTATTCTCTTTTTTTCCCAACCCAAAAAATGATCTTGGAGATTGTGTAATGCTTACTCTCAAACTCTTTGTTTACACAGTAGTGATATTTTTTGTTTCTCTCTTCATCTTCGGATTCCTATCTAATGATCCAGGACGTAATCCTGGACGTGAAGAATAAAAAATAAGGTTTTTTTGTTTTCTTTTTTTTTTTTTTTGTTGTTTTTCTTGTTTGATTTTTAAATGTTCTTGGGATTTTATCTATTCCACATCTTTAACTATAAAAAAAAAAGAAAAATAAAAAGGAAAGGGGGTTCGAAAAATTCGAAAGATAAATAAAATACTAAGTCATCAACGGAAAGAGAGGGATTCGAACCCTCGGTACGAATTGCTCGTACAACGGATTAGCAATCCGACGCTTTAGTCCACTCAGCCATCTCTCCCAATTGAAAAAGGATAATTACTATGTTACATTACACAAAAAGTAAGGCTTGAAAAAAAGCTCTTTTTTATCTCTCTTTATTATATATTTTATTTTTATCTCTTTATTATATATTTTATATATCTCGTATCTCGCTTTTTTTTATTTATATACAACTTTTATATACAACTTTTATCATATCAGCGATTCCAATTCCATTTAGATATATTTAGATATTTAGATAAAGTTTTAGATAAAGTAAAGGCTCGAAAGAGATATCTCCAACTCAATATAACTCAATATTCCAATCAATATATAATCAATAGAAATCAATATAGAATATAATTTTTATTTATAAAAAAAAAGAATACTTCTTTTGATTCTATATTCTATATAAAAGAATAGATAAGAATACCTTTTTTTTCGTCCGAAAAGGGGCCCTTTTTTTATTTCCACGGCCTGGCCCTGGTCAGTACCTAGCCGGGGCCTTTTTTTGTTCCAATGAATCGTAGTAGATAAAATGATTTATTTGATTTGAAAAATGCTTGCTATTGAAACAACAACAATCAGAAGCAGGACTGTTTTCATTCTTATGATATAGAATGATATAGAATCAAAGTGTCATTTTTTATTTTATTATTTATATTTATTTTATTATTTCTTTTTATTTTCTATTTTTTTTACTGAAAAAAAAAAAAAGAAAACAAAAAATTATGGATTCTTGCACAATTCATTTTAAACTTAAGTAGTTTTGTCGATCCATATCCGTCAAAAAACCTCCAAAAAAAGAAAGAACTTTTTATTTAGTTATTTAAACGAGTCCTCTTTTCTTAATCTCATTAGGTTCCCTAACGAAATACCTCTTTTCATGATTCTTTTCTGATTCTATATTGATTATAGATTTCGCCTGATTCCCTTGCTCGACAAAAGGTCCATTTATATACAATAATCGCACCGTAGCGGGTATAGTTTAGTGGTAAAAGTGTGATTCGTTCTATTAATCCCCTTAATAGTTAAGGGGTCCCTCGGTTTGATTCATATTCCGATCAAAAATTTTATTTCTTAAAAGGATTTAATCCTTTACCTCTCAATGAAAGACTCGAGGAAGAACATACATTCTCGTGATTTGTATCCAAGAGTCAATTAGAAATCGAAAAATTGGATTAT